AATTCTATATTAATAAAATATTAATAAAAATTAATAAAATATTAATAAAATTCTATATTAATAATATAATAATAAATTCTATTATTAAAATAGAATGAAATAATATAATAAAATAAATAATAATAAAAAATAAATAATATTAATTATAATAATTATAATAATTATAATAAAGTTAAATAAGATTAAATAAAAAAAAATGAAAAAATAAAATAAAGAAAAGAAGGTGGATTTTTATTAATCTTTATTTCACGTGTTACATCACATAACAAATTTTCAATTTGGAATTAGGAGAGATGGCTGAGTGGACTAAAGCGGCGGATTGCTAATCCGTTGTACGAATTATTTGTACCGAGGGTTCGAATCCCTCTCTTTCCGCTTTCTCTGATCACTTGGGATTTTCAAATTCGAAAAGATTCTCATCCCTTGATTTTATCATAGTTAAATGTATGAAACAAATAAGATTATTAAGAATTAATTTAGAAAAAAGCAAAAAAACTAGAAATTTTTTATTCCTCACGTCCAGGATTGCGTCCTGGATCATTAGATAAGAATCCAAAGATAAAAAGGGAAACAAAGAATATCACTACTGTGTAAACAAAGAGTTTGAGAGTAAGCATTGCACAATCTCCAAGATCATTTTTTTTTTTTTGAAAAAGGGGAATAGATTACCCATTTTTTACCACATATACCATTTTATTTGTTTTGACACCCCGAAAAATGAAAAATAAAATGAAGTCTTTTCTTGAAAAGTCATTTTATTTTAACGAATTTATTTGTAATAAGATTTTTATTCATTCGTTACCCGAAATTTCTTGTCATATCAATAATTAGGTATTGTGGAGTACCTAATAGTCCATACTCACTGGAAGGTCAGAACGGGGAAAAGGCTGATCCAAATTCATCGCTGCGGTTATTCATTCAATATACAAGAATTTCTATTTTTGAATCGAGGATTCGTAATGTAAGACTTATCTGATCTTATCAATTTTTAGAATTTTTTTATCGAATACATCATCAATTTAACAGAGTATTAAAGATTTCATCGAAAACTTACAGCGGCTTGCCAAACAAAGGCTAAGAGAAAAAAGAGTACAGGTATGACAGGCATAACATCTACGATTGGATTGAAAATGGCATAAGCTTCGGGCAATTTGGCGAAGAAAAAACTACTCGAATAAAGGACAGAATTAAGACAGATACCGATTAAACTAAAGATATTAAGCATAACAAGCATTTCGTTCTTGTGGATTAGATAATTTTGAGTTATTTTTATAAGGGAAAAATGAAAAAGGCAAATCAAGAAATCCTTCTTTTTCTTCGGTTCGGACTCTCCCAAATAAAAAATCCCTCCCCCCATTATCATTCTAAAATGAGAATATAAGGAATTCGACTTTCATACAATATCTTAATTGAATTCTATGTAATGATCAATGAATTTTTTTGATTCTATATCTACATGTCTTGAATCCTAGCAACAAAATATACCATACGTTTTTATGTATTTGGGTTGGGATTGACGAATAACCAATACCAATATTAGTGTTGATTAGTATCGAATAGAAATCAAAATGGGGCGTGGCCAAGCGGTAAGGCAGCGGGTTTTGGTCCCGTTATTCGGAGGTTCGAATCCTTCCGTCCCAGATCGTTTTTCATGAAACGAAAGATGGGATCACACTGCATTCCACATGAAACAAGAATTTGTTAAAGGGAAAAATCTTTTCTTATTAATTTCCAGAATGGTTCTAAGAATCATATCTGAGAATTCGTTTGGTTTCTCACAAACGGAATCAAGTGTCAAATGTGGGTAAAATTGAATATCTTTATTTTCATTCAAAAAAGAGATTTTTGGTCTATTATATCATAAACATTCAGGATATGCTCGTACTACTCATATTCATTTCATATTTATTTTGAAGTTAGTTCCTTAGAGAAACTTTATGTCCCATATCTAATACCTATGAAATGGGAATTATCACATGATGCATTCTGAATCACAATGTGAGAGAAAGACCTCTCTATTCCCTTTCCCCAAACCTAAAGTCAATAAAAAGAAAATAAATGGTATCCCGCCCAATTCCACATAGAATTTAGAGATTAAAGAGTGGGGAGTTTAGAATTTCATCACAGGTCTTAAAACTTCTAATTAAAGTTGGGTTGGCGCGGTAAAAGAAAAAAAAATAGGAAAAACAGATTGATCTGGACCTTATTTTTTTGTATCTTAGATATTAGCTGGTTCAAATGAACCATTGTAAATCAATGTAATGTAGTGATTAGGGAGAAATTCGTATATTCCATCTACTTGACTTTAGAATTGATCGAAAAATTTTTGAAGAAGTAAAACAAAATCTGTATAAAAAACAAGGCCTATGCCTATATGATATATATTATGTATTTTTATTGTATTGTTGTGTTTCAGTAACAAGGGCTTTTCGGTTAAGTGAAAAGGATCCGTGATTTTTAAAATATCTATAATTAGAATTACCCCGGCTAAGGTAAGAACTCTTAGTTGTATATGATGGATCCGAAAAGATCATACTTCTCTGATTCTTGATTCAAGATTTTCTCTTTCAGATGAAAGAAAGAATAACAATAACGTAAGGAACTTCATTTTACCTTACACGAGATCTTTTTTTTTTTTTTACTTCATTTTTTTCTTGATTGGTACTGGAAGAAGTATGAGAAATCTATATTATATTATCAAAATTTCGACTTTTTCGGGTCATTGGAATAGCTTATTTGGTTACTAATTGATTTGATTTCGGGATTGGAAATCATTAGTATTCTACTATAGAAACAGAAACCTCTTTTGGAGGTTTATAGTTTATTTGTTCGAGAAAACTGGATCCTTCATGATTGATCGTCTCGAACAATCTGTTGAAGATGTAAATAATAAGTCTTAAGCAAACTCGTTTATTCGTCTTATTTATATTTATAAATAAATATTTTCATTCATATGATAGAATATGGGGTTAAATTAAATAAATTCGATCCTTGCTGACCCTTATCCGGATAAATACTTATTTATCCGTAGATAGAAAGTATGGACTATTATATACCGGTTGAACCAATGACTATTCATGATTTTATATTGAATCAATTCCATACCGCTTTGCAATTTCAATTAGAGGAATGTTATGGTAAAACTTCGTTTGAAACGATGTGGTAGAAAGCAACGTGCGACTTGAAGGACATGATCGGCTGTGGATTTTTATATCCGCCATCTTCTATAGTAATGAAGATGCTCTTGGCTCGACATAGTTTGTTCTGCCCGGAACCTAATTTGTGTTGGGTTATAAGTAAATAGTACATTATGAAGCTCGAGAAGAAAGGATTGATTCATTTTTCAAGGGAAAGAATCTAGGGTTAGTTAAAATCAATAAGTTAGACCAACTTTGTAAGTATATCCTCACTATATATAAATTCTAAATTGAAAGGTTCAAATTCAGAACAAGTTCGAAAAGTCAAATTTTTCGAAATTGGTAAAACTATTTCGATGAAAAGTGTATCACAGGGGAATCAACCGTTCGTATTCTATTTATATAGAAAGAAATAATAAAAAAAGGTATGTTGCTGCCATTTTGAAAGGAATAAGGATCCCCGAGGTAATGTCTAAACCCAATGATTTCACAAAGCAAAGATAAAGGATTCCGAAACAAGGAAACACTATTTTCAATTGTCTCAACAATTGGATCAGACTGAGGAATAAAAATAGATTCGAAATGAGACAAACAAAAGAGTTTAGAGACGGCTCAATAAATGTCTAAGGATTTTCTTGCCAGAATTACCCAACTTGAGTTATGAGTATGAATGAGATTTCTTCCTTTTTCTGTAAGGAAGAAGAAAAAAGTACTCAATTCAAATCATAGTTCATAGTAAAATTCATGATTTTATGGATCCACTTACTATTATATACAGAAATTAGAATCATTTTTCTCGAGCCGTATGAGGAAAAAACCTCCTATACGTTTCTAGGGGGGGCATTGTTTATTTACATCTATCCCAATGAGCCATCTATCGAATCGTTGCAATTGATGTTCGATCCCGAAGAGAAGGAAGAAATCTTCGAAAAGTAGGTTTTTACGATCCGATAAAGAATCAAACTTATTTAAACGTTCCTGCTATTCTATATTTCCTTGAAAAAGGTGCTCAACCTACAGGAACTGTTTATGATATTTTAAGGAAGGCAGAATTCTTTAAAGAAAGAACTTCGAGTTAATTAAAGGAAAAAACAAAATTATTAAATAAATAAAATAAAGTAGGGAAGGGTAACTAGTATCTATCCTTGTGTAATTATTTATATTTACACACCATTTTCCTTTTTCTTGCTTTATTCATATTTTGGCGGGGGAATTCAATTTAACAACAAACAAGTAACAACAAACAAGGGGTTAAACTTGCTTATCGTACTTTTATTGATTGAATAAACCGGGGATTTTTTCTTTACCTTTTCCTTAATTTTTTCCATTCCAATTTCTTATTTATGTTTATGTTGTGCCAATCCAACACAAGTCTTTATTTTATTTACTTGATTTATTTTCTCAACATTGCATTTATATTGACAATGGTGTATCGAACAAATATAATTCGATCGTAGATAAATAGGGCTGTTTATCCCCACCCCATATTGGTTTTTTTTGTTTCCTTCACTCAAATGATGGGTTTGCCTTGCTGCATTTACTCTCATACAAGATGCATTTTCTTAAGTAAAATCAAAAAAGAATTTGATAAAAAATGGGTGGTCTGTCATAATTTTTACATTTTGATTGGGAATATTTTTAATCCGATCTGCTCATTTTGGTATTTTGTGTTTATAATTGATCAGAAAATATTTCTTTTCGATGTGTTGCTAGTTCAATGTTTTGATAGGGTCGTGCAGTGCAATTCAATTGATTTTTGTATTTCGATCGTATCTACATATCCTATTTATCCGGGTTGCTAACTCAACGGTAGAGTACTCGGCTTTTAAGTGCGACTATGATCTTTTACACATTTGGATGAAGCAACGAATTCGTCCGGACTATTGGTATAGTCTATAAGACCACGACTGATCCTCAAGGGTAATGAATGGAAAAAACAGCATGTCGTAATAAAATCAATTTCTTATTTTATTAATTTAATATTTTATTAGATTTTCGATTTTATTAATTTATTTAATTTGAAATGAAAGTCAAAGTAGAACTTTGAGTTTATCCTTACCGGATCGTTACAGTTCCAAAAGATTGTTTTGATTTTTGTAAGGGGACAAAAGAAATTTACATTTACAGTTGGGTCTAGTGAATAAATGGATAGAGCTCTATGGCTCCAATTCTGGTAAAATAAAAAGCAACGAGCTTATGTTCTTAATTGGAATGATTACCCGATCTAATTAGACGTTAAAAATGAATTAGTGCCTAATGCGGGAAAGAGTGGGTTCTCCTGTGAGTGAACCATTGATTTTTTCTTTTTTTTTCAGAATCCTAATTATTCTTTAATATGGATTGTAGACGGATGTGTAGAAGAAACAGTATATTGATAAAGAGAATTTATTCCAAAGTCAAAAGAGCAATTGGGTTGCAAAAATAAAGGATTTTTTTCTCCTGTTGTAATTATAACGAACATAAACCAATTGGATAGAAAAGGAAGGTAAAAAGATCAGTTGATTGGACTCCCTGTTTCTTTTCCGGGGTATATATTTTTTTCTTACTTCTTACTATTTTCTTACTTCTTACTATAGTATATACATAATACAATACATAATACC